ATCTCGAAGTTAATCCGGGGCAAGTGTTCGAATCTATTATGACATAGTAGTTAGGCGCTCAACGGACCTTTTTAAATATTCTAATACCTTTTCCAGACTTTGAATGTTGAATGGAAGTTAAATAATTTTTTGTGCAACCATTTATTCAGATTTCACCCATAAGTTCATAGATGCCCATAAGTTCATAGATGAAACTAATTTCACTTTTTGTCTTTATATTTTTATATAATTTATTTTTATATAATTAAAATTTATATAAAATTTATATAGAATTATATATTATATATATAAATATATAATTCTATATGTATATATATAGAAGGTATTTTTATATCAAATACCGGGAGTAGTCATTAGCATTATTAGAGAACATACTAGTATTTAAGTTTTTTGAGGGTCTACTTTATTAATTTGATTGAATATTAGTTTGAATAGCAGAAACCAAAATTCTCTATTGTATTGAATTATCATTTATTTCTACGAAATACTAAACAAAACTGAATAATTTTAGAAGGTATATAATGAAATTATATGATTGGTTGTTCCTATAGAAATGATTTGGTTTATTTGACTTGACTGATGGGGACAACAAATATATAAATTATTTATAACATAATAAAAAACAAATTATATAAAATTATATATTATATATAAACAAATTATATATATATATATAATTTGTTTATATATAATTAAAATATAATTAAAAAATATAATTATATAAAATATAAAAAAATTAAAATAAACAAAGTGTTATTTTTAAAAGTTATTATTCAAAACGCCCTGTGATTTTCAACCAATTTTGTGCTTCAATATAATTACCGGGGGTAAGCGCTATAGCCTGTTTCCAATATTCAGCGGCTTGATTAAACCAAGACTCCGCAATTTCAGAATCTCCCTGTCGAATGGCCTGTTCTCCGCGGTCGGAATAGGTGAGTAAATTCCTTCCCTTAGAACCGTACTTGAGAGTTTCCTGACTCATACGGCTCAGCAGTTAGTTAATTCTTTTGATCTTCCATTATTTTAGAGTTAACAAAAAAAAAAAAGAAATAAATTACATAAGTTTCAAACTTAAATTTTGATTAATAAAAAATTTCATCTTTTTTTTTATTTTATCTTTTCTCCTACCTTCAGAAAAATGAATAAACCATCAGCATTAACACTCTCATTATAATTTTATGAAATAATTCTAATTTTCCGAAAAGTAACTATCTCGATTTCATATATTATATACTTTCCTAATATGATATATCAATTTCTATAGAATCTTTGAGAAAGACTTTTCTTTATAAGAAAGAAAAGACTTACTATCTTTGGGATCTGATACTACACCGCTGCTTAAACCCTCAGGGGATCGACTTTATTACATAAGTGGATTCCTTCATGATATAAATAAGTAAGCAGTTTTTATTGTTGTATCGGCTCAAAATGGATCCTTACGGTGCTTCTTCTATCAATTAGATCTTTTATCCATAGGATTTAAAAAAAGTATCTAGGCATATCTATTTCTTCATATTTCAACTTCTATGAAGTTTCTTTACTACAGCTGATAAAAATCGTTGTTTTGGACGATATATATGTAGAAAGCCTTTTTTTTTTAGTATTTACTTATTTTATATTTATATATAAATATAATATTTTTAATATTTAAATTTAAAATTAAGTGGACTTGCTCAGTTTTTTCTTTTTTTTTTTTTCTATAGTGGAGATAGTCGCACGTAATGACAGATCACGGCCATATTATTATATGCTTGTGGTAAGAACGGGTTTCGTTCAAGTGCACGAAAATAATATTCCAAAGCTTTGGTATGTTCTCCGTTACTTGTGTGAATAAGACCTATGTTATAAAGGATATAACTTCTATCATAGGGATCAATTTCCAGTCGCATAGCCTCATAATAATTCTGTAAAGCTTCTGCATAATTTCCTTCAGATTGAGCCAACATTCGTTACGGTCGTTATTTGGTTCAAAGAATCTCCGTTCCAGAACCGTACATGAGATTTTCATCTCATACGGCTCCTCCCTTCTATGTATAATGATAAAAAAAATACATAGAGTAAATAAAAATTGCAGTATTCTCATTATCAACTGAGCAGGGCTAGTGTTTTTATAACAAATATCTAGCCAACCTTCCTGTAAAAGATTTTTTCTTAACATTAAATATGTTGGTACTGGATAAAAAAAAAGTAACTCCAATAATTTCTTTGTCCCCAACGCTGCTTAATTTCTCGGAATTAGTCACTTCAACAATCTTCGATGGTTGTATGGGTATCCAAAATACGAACGAGATGGATGTTTATTGTCCCAACCATTCTTGTTAGTTCCGATCTCAATAATACAAGGAAGGATTTTTTTTACAAAGTTTTCATGTTGTTGATTCCCGAGCGTAGTGCTTCTTCCTCCATGCTGCCTATTGGTACTAGTGGAGTAGGGTTGACCTAACCCCATAAGTATAGGTATAACCTTTCGCTTAATACTATCTTAATACTATGTATGAACTTAAAATTGAAGTATATGAGGCTGCATTAATCGGGGATACACGACAGAAGGAATTAATCGTTTTATTTAAAAAATTCACCTTCAGCAAGCGTAGGTTTTTTCAATTTTATTTATTTCTCTTCGAAGAATATGTCTTTCTCCTAAGACCTATTTCGGTTACCGAAATAGGTAAAAAAAAAATAATCAAATCGCACCATCTCTGTAATAAGTGAATGCCTTCTTTTCTCCTGAAGTTGTCGGAATTATTCGTAATAAGATATTGGCTACAATTGAAAAGGTTTTATCAATAAAATTTTCATTTATCCGAGATCTAGGCATAGGTAGAAATCCATTCTAAAATTTAGAATTATATTTATCACGTGAGAAATAAAAAAAAAGTAATCCCACAAATAAAGGAATTATATAATACAATACGAAATAACATAAAAATAGACACATAAATCAAATTTGTTTATCCTAAGGCCTCAGAGGTTTTTTTTCTTTTTATTTCTATTTTTATAGTTTGAATTGGTTTTATGCGCCTACCAAAATCGAATATGAATGATTCACTATTTACCTGATTTCTAGACATCATTATTTAGGAGAGATGGCCGAGTGGTTCAAGGCGTAGCATTGGAACTGCTATGTAGGCTTTTGTTTACCGAGGGTTCGAATCCCTCTCTTTCCGAACCTTTACCAAATTTATCAGTATTACTAAGCGCAATATTTCAAATAATATTGGGTACCATTATTTAAACTTTTTTTTATATGAATTATGAATTTTTTATTCCTAATTTTTCGGTAATACGAAAAATAGTGAAAAAAAAAGAGGGTAAGGAATGAAAATCTTCCTTTCTATATCCATGTCGATGATACATGAATGGTGGAAAATCCTCGGACCAAAACTCGTGTTATTTTATATTTTGGTTAGGTTTAAGTCTGACGAGAATAATACTCTACAACCAGCAATTCATTTATTTTCACCCCAACCCATTTATTATCTATTATTTGATTGATTAATCCTTTATATTGGAATGGGTGAAGAGTCAAATGATTGGGTAATTTGTCACGGGGGGCTGAATCAAGATAATTTTGAATCAGAGTTCTAGATTTTTGTTCATCCTTAGCTGTAATAATATCTTGAGGTTTACAACGATAACTTGGTATATCTACTATACTACCATTAACTAAAACATGTCTATGGTTAATTAATTGGCGGGCTTGAGGAATAGTCACAGCCATACCCAACCGAAAAAGTATGTTATCCAAGCGCATTTCAAGTAATTGTAATAAAACCTGACCGGTTGACCCTTTAGCTTTTCCGGCGATACGAATATATTTTAATAATTGTCGTTCTGTAAGACCATAATGAAAACGTAATTTTTGTTTTTCTTCTAAACGAATACGATATTGAGATTTTTTACTGGAGCGTGATTGGTTTCTAAGTTCGCTTTTGACTATTGGCATTTTACTAGTTAATCCTGGTAAAGAGCCCAGACGGCGTATTTTTTTGAAACGAGGTCCTCTGTAACGTGACATAAAGACTCCTTTTAAATTTAAAATGGAAAATCTCATACATAAATCTAAATTAAAACTAAACTGATTAATTAAATTAAAAAAATATATGATAAATAAAGCGAAATCTATTTATTAAAGTATTGTACTACAAAAAAGAATTAGACAAATTCTTTTAATATCTGAACCTTATTCTATTGTATATAAGAAATACAAAAAAAAAGTACGTCCCTTTCTTGATTTGATTTACAGAGATAAAACTCCCTAATTTATTTGTTTTTCTAAAAAAAGGACATTATTGATTATGTAAAAAATCAAAAACAAATCGAGAAAAGCCTGCTATCGGAATCGAACCGATGACCATCGCATTACAAATGCGATGCTCTAACCTCTGAGCTAAGCGGGCTCACATTACAGAAATTGCGTATGTAAAGTAATTTAATAACCGCTGGTATCTTTGTTATTAATGTTAGCTATTCATAATATAAATTCAATTAATACGAATATAGAAAAAATAAAGAATATTCAATATTTATTATTTATTTAATATTTTTGTACATAACATAAAAAACATAACAATTGGAAGATAAGGATTAATTAGTATAGTAATATTTTATTTTTTTTTCTAGAATATTTTAATTACTAACATATATAATTACTAACATATATATAATATAAGTATTAAAAAATTATTTTTTTTTTTTAATAGTATTTGGAATTAGATACTATTTAGAATTTGAAAAAAAAAAATGAAAGAAAGAGGGAAAACTCCAATCTAGATCATAATCAAGGATTCCCTTGTTTTCATTCAAAAAGGCAATAAAAACTAAGAGAAAAAAAAAGAATCGAACATTCGAGTATTCCAAATTGCATAAAAAAAATCATAGAAGTAGGGGGCATAGAGTATATATATCTATATTGTATATATCTGTGTATATTGAATTGTGAATACAGAGATATTACAATCATTTCTGATTCAACCAAATAAGAGTATCCAATATAGATCAAAGAAAATCAATTAAAAAAATAGCAGTAAACATTATAGAAATGAATATCTAATAAATTAAGGGTATTTAAAGAATTCATCAGTTCCAGCATAATTTTTTTTTTTCTAAAAATGTTAGAATATAAAAATAAAAAAAGTATTCTAATAAAAAATTGGAATTTCAAAGAAAAAAGAAGGGGATATGGCGAAATTGGTAGACGCTACGGACTTAATTCGGATTGAGTCTTGGTATGGAAACTAACCAAGTAAGAACTTTCAAATTCAGAGAAACCCTGGAATTCACAATGGGCAATCCTGAGCCAAATCCTCTTTTCAAAAATTTTCCAAAAACAAAAAACTTAGTGAAAAAAGAGGATAGGTGCAGAGACTCAATGGAAGCTGTTCTAACAAATGGAGTTGACAACTTTTCTTTTTGTGTTAGGAAAGCAATTCTTTCCATCAAAATTTCAGGAATAGATCAAGAATATATAAAGAATATATATAATGTACTGAAATATTATTTTAACTGATTAATGAAGACTCTAAATATCTGTTTGTGAATATTTTGATCACAAATGAAAGATGTGAATCAAACAAATTTAAAGTTTAAGAGTTTCTGAAAAAATAGAATAATCATTGATTAAATCATTCACTCCATGATAGTCTGATAGATCCTTTGAAGAACTTCATTAATCAGACGAGAATAAAGATAGAGTCCCATTCTACATGTCAATACCGACAACAATGAAATTTATAGTAAGAGGAAAATCCGTCGATTTTAGAAATTGTGAGGGTTCAAGTCCCTCTATCCCCAAAGGGCCTCTTTAATTATAAATAATTAATTATAAAATTATTTATCCAATATTCTCTTTTTAAAATTCGGTATGTCCATTATTCAATTTATTCTTTCACAAATGGGTCTGAATGTAATCTTTCTTTTTCTTATCATAATTACAAATCTCGGAATATTAAATTGAATATATATGAATGAATGATACACGTAGAATTTTTTTTATGATAAACGCACAAATGAATTTGAGCAATGAATTCTCATATGAATGATCAACAATACATAATCATTATTACTACTGAAACTAACTTACAAAGTTTTATTTTTTTTTTTTAGTTGACATATACTTTACTTTACTAATCTCTTAAAAGAAAAATGAGGTTAATGCTTCAAGAATGGTCGGGATAGCTCAGCTGGTAGAGCAGAGGACTGAAAATCCTCGTGTCACCAGTTCAAATCTGGTTCCTGGCACATGACTAATTTGTGATCTAGATCATCCATTATACATAATAATATAATATAATATATATTATGTATATGTAATAAAAATGAATTATTTATTCGATTTTCTTTCTCTTTTTTTTTTCGCTCTAAAAAAAAATGTTAATATTTTCATAATATTCGAATGGTTAAATTAATTGGTTGAAAAACTAAAAAGTTTAGTCTTGGTAAATTCGGGGAGTGATAATGGTTATAATTCATCTCAGATGCATTACAAATAGAATTGGGCTGACTTTCTTGTATTTTCTTTGAAATTTATATTTTCTTCATCTCCTTTGATGTTACTTTTTTTCGTGGCCATATAATTGGTGTTGATGTGTACGTTACATAGTTTCTGATGCAGAACTTGTTAAGTTCACCTTATTGGCTTGGGTCATCCAAAATAAGTATCGTTCATATTTTAGAATCCACAGGAAACCCCTACCTAATTTTAAATCCTAAATTATTGTTTTATTAAACATTTTTTTAATTTATCACATTCATAATAATATATGAATGAGACTTTAATTATTCTGTCTGGTTTAACTTCAATTACTTTGTCTGATCGATAAGAGAATGTACAGATATTCTTTGCATATCTGGGGTTGAAGAAGTGCGGATTTGTTTCTTATTTTTTTAGTTTAGTAAGCATCTTGTATTTCATAAAAGTTCGGGGCAATATAATCTTTACGCAAAGGCCATCCTATCCAACTTTCGGGCATTAAAATACGTTTCAGACGTGGATGATTATTATAAGAGATTCCCAACATATCATAAGATTCTTTTTCTTGAAAATCTGCACTTTTCCAAACCCAGAAAATTGAAGGAATTCGGGGATTTTTTCTTACGACAAATACTTTTATGCATACCTCTTCAGGTTGATCTATACCATACTCTATTCTCGTAAGGTGATACACACTAGCTAATAGTCCTCCCGGTGCTACATCATAAGCACATTGGGAACGTAGATAATTGTAACCATATACATATAAAATGACCCCAATGGAATGCCAATCCTCGGGCTTTATCTGTAAAGTCTCTATTCCTTGGTAATCGAAACCCAAAGATCTATGAATTAATCCATGTTTAACTAGCCAAGCAGACAAACGACCCTGCATTTTTTTATTTCTCCTTCATTTTTTTTTAAGTTTGGTATTAGTGTTTTCCATTTATATTACAATTACAATAAATTAAAAAAAAAATGGAATTGCTCCTGATTATCATATTTTGAACAAAAATTTTATTTTTAAA